TGACGGAATCCCCCTTTCCAGAGCGTGCCATAAGGACAGAAGCTCTGGAATTCATTGTGGACTTTCTTAATCAATTGAATCTTAATGATCCGACGTCGAATTTTGACAAAGGGGTGCTCAACCATACTCTCCGCTACTGGCTCCAAGATGTCCAACAAAACGGACATCAGTCAGCTTTCTATCTGCGTTTTTTGGAACATTTCAAAGGTTCCATATAGGGATCTATCTATTCAAAGTCTTTAAGTTAAGGAAGCCGAGTTGAACAGAAGATAGAGTTTCAGTTCCAGTGAAAGCCCCTCCCTCACTCCCCCTTTTTCAATAAATAATAAATAAGCCCCGCTCCCTAAGGGGGCCCCTCTCTGATAAGGAAGGATAAGAGCAATCGGCCGAATGATTGTTATTCCACTTACAGTTAGAGCGCCTCGACTCGAGTTTCCGCTGTAGGATTGAGTGAGGTGACGAGAGCTGATTTCCAAAATCCTTGCTACGCTCCATAGATGTTCGTACGATTCTTGTGGATCTTGGGTGTGTTTGAATTCAGCCTCTCGTTAGGTCTTCACTGAAGGATTGTCCACCTTCTCAAGCGCCTCTACCATACCCTTAGAAAGTAACAACGGATGACTTCCATTACTAAATGGAAGAACTTTTCAAACTAGTTGATAGTTGTTCCCTGGTTGCACCCCAAAATGGGTTCTAATTTACTAAATCACATGTTTCTGTTTTCGGAATATCACATGTAGAGTTTTTTGGGGGAGAATCACTCGGTGCGGGGCCTCCCGTGTGAGGTCAGGTCAGGGGATGGTCAACAACTCAGGCAGGAAATGCTGAGAAGCGGCTAACGATGCAAGAGCTCTTTTCCCTTTATACGCTCTAAAAAAAAGGGTATGTAGGGTTTTTGGACCCTATGTTGAGTAAGGGTTCCAAAAGTGATAGGTATGTGTTGTTTCTTGGCACTCTCTTTCTACCTAAAAAGAGCGATTGAGAGTGGATTTCAGGTTCGATAGTGTCGAGAAGGTATTAGCCACCGGTGACCGTACTTTCGTAAAAGCACCATTGGGCGGTGGTTCCTCTCCTTCCTCTTGAACCTCGAACATAAAATCGATCTCGCCATCAGCTCGACTAAGAGTTCCGAATCGAAAAAGTAAACTGAACTTGACTTAAGACGAAGGAACCGAGTGCCGAAAAAAAACCGCTTTCTTAAGGCTTCAAACTACTAGTCATTAAGACTACTATGAAAGAAAAGTAAGGAAGTCCTTTTCTTGACTTGGCCTGCGTGCATTATACCTACCCCCTTTTAAAAGAACTTGATTTCAATCTCAACAAAGAAATGAAAGCATAACTCTTTGCTTCTTGTCCTCTTACTCTTTTAGCCTACCTTGTGGAGGTCTCTCGGGTGTCTACGGCAGATCCGATCAGTCTCGTGATGAAGAGAAGTCTTTTCCGATCTTCCACTAAGAAAGGTATCGTCACGACAACTCAATTTGTTCGGTAAACTACTCGGGGCTCCCCATGGTTTAGTAAAAGGGAGGGGAGATTTTCTCTTCATCCGGGGGTTCATTTCATTCATTATGAACGAAAAAGTGTAAGGCTGATTAGTGAGGTCTTAAAAACGTCATACAATGAATGATCGGCCATTCCATTTTTGCTTTCAGCAATTAGGTGACGCGAATCTATGCTTTCTATGTTTCAATCGGATACCAATTGCTTGGATGCGTTTGAAAGCCTCGAGATGACTTGCAGAAAAAATGCTTTCTAGGTTTGTCTTGTGTTTCCGAAACAAATGGTCCATTTATTGATGGGCGAACGACGGGGATTGAACCCGCGCGTGGTGGATTCACAATCCACTGCCTTGATCCACTTGGCTACATCCGCCCCTACCCCCACACAGGTTTAAGTCTCCATCTACGATCAGATCCTTTCTGAACTCCCCTATGACTGCTATCAAAGAGAAGCTTTTTCCTATACTCTAGTTGCAAGTCTATTGTTGTGTTTCGGAATTCTTAGGGGAAACAAAGCTTCAAGAAGTAGAAGCTTCCTGGCAAAGCTTCAAAGAGGTTGGGCTGTTCACTTCATTGATTTGACTTCACTTTACTTAAGATTAAAGATAGGGGCCGGGCGGGCAGTGAAGGCTCATTTAGTAGACAGCGAGCGAGCAGCAAGCACCTACTCCTATCAAAATGAAAAGCAGCAAGCGGAACTTAAAGAAGCCCTTTTCTACAAACCTTTCTATAATATAATATAAGAGAAGCTCGAAGAGCTTTCTTCGCATGCTTGAGCGCATCCCCTTTCTATTAGTAAGGTTGTCAAAAGGCTTTCCTTTAGTTCCTTTATGACTAAACTAATATAAAAGGGTAGGGGGCGCTAACGAGCAAGAAAACGGATGCACTAACGTGCCTTTACTAAGATTAGAATCTAAATAGAAATAGAAGGCCCTTCTTGCTTTAGTTTTCAATAAGTTCGCTAACGCGCCCTTCCTTCAGCTGGCTTCGCCTTATCTATTCATCTCTTTTTTCAAATGGATATTTAGGGATCTCTCTTGTTCATAGATCTTGAAACCAGATCAATATCCATTTCTCAATAGATCTATCTATCGATAGAAAGATATAGATCTCTATATGGATCTATCTCCATATCTAAATATGGAAAAACCAACACTTAAAGGGCGTAACCAACGGAAGGTTCTCACCCTGTCCCCGACATTGTTCTCCAACGATGTCCCCTGGGCGAAAGGAGCCACCATTCTCTTTCTTTCTTCAATCGTTCCGATCAGGACACGTGGGTTGGTTCGTTTCGTCCTCCTATCTACGCAATTCTCTGTCTTCGTTCGTGATCATGTTGGGCGAAAGGTAGTTGTATAGGAGCGGCTGTGAAAGGGCGATTCCCCCCTTTCCATTGAAGAGCAAGCTACCTTCCCCACCATTCTGGCCTATTATTGATAGGGATTTTACCGATGCTGAAGGTAGCTTGCTTACCAAGCCACCCACTTGAGAAGCTAGTCGCCAGAAAGAAGCGACGAGGAAGCGAAGCTGTCTACGAAGCAAAGCTTCTCCCCCTTTAGTCGTAATACTCGGCTCGTCGCTACTTTGATTCAAAAGGTAACCGACGGTTCCCGACTTTCTCCGCTTTCCGCAACCGTAACCATTTGTCATTCCGATTACTTCATCCATAAACCTTTTTTGATTATTTCAAAATAGCGATACGAAATAAAAAAAAGTCAAGGATAAGCTTCCATTCTAGAAGCGGTAGCTTCCCGCCTCCTTCGGTGAGAAGTTCCCTTCCCTTTTTCAAAATGACTGATTGGTCTGCTCAGCAAACGTACAAAGTGGACCGCAGTTTGGCTGACCCTCTTCTTCCCATTCGGGTTGGGTTGACCCAGAAGTACAGTAAGAAGGAATGGAACCACTGGAGAGTCGTCTGCAGTTCACACTTGGGTTGGGCAAAGACGACTGACTTTGGAAGCGGAACACGAACCGATTTCCGCTATTCCGGGTTCTTATTGAGCGTAGCGAAATCAAGGTTTATGATAAAGTCAGCGAAGTTTCTATGGTGTTCTACCTTTGCGTAGTCTCGGTCCACAGTGTAAGGCTCCGCACCTGAGCCTCGTTAGACTCAGCTGAAGTGTAAGGTGTAAGTGAAGAGAATAGAAGAGATGAAGTCCGTCACTTAGCCTAGTCTATATCCACAGCTGACGCAACTCCGTACCGACGCCTCACTACTACTTAATTAACTTAACGGCTAAGCGATTTCATAAGCTGAGCTTTCCTTAACCAGCGGACCTTACTTCGTAACCTTAGCCTCTCTTTCTTTATAGTTCGACTAAGTGACTTCGTAACCTCAACGTACTTTCTTTCTTACTGTAGCATAGGCCTTCGCCCCTCTTTTCTTTTTTTGTTTTTTGAATTAGAAAGAGCGGGGTCTTACTTATTCAGGGGGGATGAAAGAAAAATAAAGGGATCAGGGGGCTTTATGATCGGAGAAAGAGAAGGGGCATGGTTGGTGTGTCACTGGGTCGGTGGGGGAACCCGTAGGAAGGGGGGACGATCCGCCGAATTCACATCAGAAATCGCCAACATGAACACAAACGAAATCTTGAATTGCGTATAGAAAGAAAACGAACCACTTCTATTCTCGGAGCTGAGGTATATGAAGAATGGCTTTTTGGTCCCTTTCGTCCAGTGGTTAGGACATCGTCTTTTCATGTCGAAGACACGGGTTCGATTCCCGTAAGGGATAGGTACTCATTCCCGGCCGCTTTCAGTTAGTGTTCATTGCTGAGTGATCGCTCGCTATCTGGCTGGAAAAGGTGGTCCGGAAGCTTCCTCTCTCCCAGCAAGCAAGACGAGATCCCCATTTCTCTCAGTAATGGACTTCCTTAGCCTTAGATGTCCTTTCATCTCGAACCTCCGACAGACAGAATCTCCATGCATGCGTTCTTTCTCTCCTCCCCTCAGCCATACATCTCTTTTTTTCTCTTTATTTTTCTTTTGGCCGTTTTTGTTAGGCATTGAACCCCACCTTAGGTGCTGAGTGGTGTCCTCTCCTCCCTAATACCTAATACATAATTCCGTCTATGGAGCCTAAAGCTTCAACCATGGCATGGCAGTAAGCAGTAAGTTGGCCTAGTCTCTTGCCCAGCCTTCGCCTTCTTCAGTGGCCGAGTTGAAGCGTTCAACGGTTCTTCGCCACCTTTCTTTTTCAAGGTTGAGCTTGTTCAATTGAAGCTAATGCTATGCCCCTTGAAAAAGAGAAAGCGAGGACTTTCTTTTAGCTACCGGCCCAAACAAAAAACAGAGATTAGCCTCTTGATCGATCGATTGATTGGATCGAAGTACGAAGGGGTTGATTGAAGTGTGAGATCAGCCCAAGACTAAGGCCGAGCAACTAGCTGCTGCAGGATTGGACGTCTATCTATCTCACCACGCTCCCCTAGGCGGAAGGAATGCTCTGCCCATCTTTCTTACGGCTCATTACCGCAGCGCTCGAAAACCCCTTCGGCTTCTTCCATTCAAAAAGGTCGTTTTTCCTATTCTTATTGGTAAATAGCGTCTTGAAGTGAAGCGAAGGCATTATTGAAGGAAAGAGATGGTGGGTCGGTCAATTGCATTAGGTAGGAGATGCAGGACCTGTCTTAACCGCAAGTGCATTCGCTATTCGATTCCATCCTCAATCCCACCTAATTTGGATTCCAAAGTGTGTATCTCTTCTTTACTTTTAAGTGACAAGGGGGGTGACAGGTATACTTTCTTCTCTCTATGTCGCCGTCTCATCAATGAGCGTAGATTAATTAATAGATATGAGATATGGCTTTTGTGCTTGTCAATCTGTATCCCATTCTTCAGGTATAGTTTTCTTTGATCACAGATCGACAGGTGATCCGTCCTTTCTCCCCCTTTCGTCATAAGGCGTGGTCTGACTCTGAGAAAAACCATTCCTGTGTTTAGGTCCCTACTAAGCGGAATTCGTAAACTATGCAAAGGCTATTTGAATACTTTTTCAAAAGTTTCTAGCAAGAAAAGCAAAAACAATTCTCAACGCCCTTACGAGGTAGTGATGAGTTAAACTACTCGTGTTGGCATGGAAGTCAGCCCGGTAAACTGATTCCATTCTGCTACTAGGGTTCCAAACCTTCCCCTTAGCTCTATAAAGACCTTTTCAACTCAAAAGATGCTAAAGCTATTTATAGTTGGTATTTTCGGAAGGAAAGACTTCGTTTACTTCCTGCAAATTGCTTATGTAAGAACTAGTAGAAAGAAAGGAATTTGGAACAAAAAGAATAAGGGCAGCATTGATAGATCGTTGAATGAGAATGCTTGAATGGGAATCGTCTTAGCAACTGGCTATAGACATGAGTCAAAGCCGCCGGGAGAGGAGAGAGAATTTTCATGAGAGAGGGACGAGCAAGTGACAGATTGGGAAAAAAAGAGCTAGGCCTTCTGAGCGGTCATTTAGAGGCCTTGTTAGCGACCCATCATTCTTCCCTAAGCTGTCAGAGTCCGATCGAAGCGAGCAAGAGATAGAAGAATCATCGCTCATAGATGTGAATTGAGAAAGCAAGCCCGAATTCTTTTAAATTAGGCTCTATAGTCTGGTCCCTGTCCCTGGTAAGGTCTGATTGTTATCTGTAAGTCTTGTTTTGCCCGCGGGAAGGTGAACTTTGCAAAAGTGCTTATTTGGTTGGGAAAAATAGGACTTCTGACTCCAAGCCTACCCTACCCGAAAAAAAGTTTCAGCTATTGATGTAGCCTCTTGTCGATACTACCAGTCTTGTCGCTACCTACTATATAAATCCCTTCTATACTACTCAACAGAAGCAAAAATCCCATCAAGATAGATTGAATCGACGACCTATACTTAAACTAAAGGCACAAGGGAATCAAGAGTTCAAGAGCACAGAACAGAGGAAATGCACATGGGTCTCCTTGAAGAACGAAGTCTAAGATAAAGAAAGAAAGGTAGAGTGGGCGCACTTTTGCTCTGCTTGGATTGGCATGGCTGTCCCCCTTTGCTGGTGGAGGCTCGGCCTTTGACTCCGCTTGCCTCTACTTTTCATGTCAAGCGTACAAGTGTAGTTTAGTGGGATTGACTTCTAAAGACAGGAATTTTTTTTCATCTCTCCTGTATAAGTCGACGTCTTAACCTGACTTCCTGAGCTCAGTTGATTGTTGAAGCAGTAGCTCTGGATCGAGAGCTGGATGCTTACCTTATTATTCTGAAAGGGAGAAAGGGCTTTTTTTATAGAGAGAGAGATGAGTAAGGGGGGGTTTGCTGGCTAGCTCGTGCAATCAACGACAAATTCCTTCGCCTTAGTAAGCTAGCTTTGTAAGCTAAGCAAGCCTGGTTCTCCGGGCACTACGGTAGGGCGTGGATCGATCATGACGAGAATGGACTTCTCTGTAATGTAATAGAAGAGGCACAGGCCAGTTCCCCGGGCTTTCTCCCTTCTCGACCAGACGAAGGAGATATGAATTCCATTCAGGCGGGTAAGGGCTTGGCTTGACCGTGTGTTTTCTCGGGTCGGAGGCGAAAACTGGAGAGTTCATCATTCAGTGGTGGGCTGTTCATAGAAAAGAAGGCGTCGCCCAACGAGTGGCAGATTTGGATGTAGTCTCGCTTTGATGCTGGGGAGATCCATAGATCTGGATAGAGTCTCGCTCATAGAAGAAGAGTACGCGCGCTAGCGCGCTACGGCTTAGGCAGTTGATCGGATCAGATAGCCCTTCGGGCAACCAACCAAACCCGGCACATCAAATTCCATTCCGATCAACAACTTGGAGGTATGGCTGAGTGGCTTAAGGCATTGGTTTGCTAAATCGACATACAAGAAGATTGTATCATGGGTTCGAATCCCATTTCCTCCGGCACGGAAATGAAAGGGGCGGGCGAAATTACGTGAGAGAAAGAACCTCTTGGTGGAGTCCAGTCCCCCGAATAGCACTACTTAGTGACTAGGAGCGGAGAGCCCGTTGCGCCTTGTTTTTCTTTGACCGGCCTATCTTCTTTCTATAAGCAAGCTCCCTCCGGCCGTCCAGTCCCTGGACGGCTCTCGGTTCTTGAGCATGTTGGGGGATTAGGCGGCAGTTGAAAGAGCTGCTCGAAAGCTTGACGAACAAGCGAAAAAAGCCTATATATTCTTATTAGTCAAGGGCTTTTCCCTTACTAGTCAAGTGGTAAGGTAGGGCGCTATTCGATGAAGAAAACAGACTTTAGGAAAGTGGTTCAGGTAGCTCAGCTGGTTAGAGCAAAGGACTGAAAATCCTTGTGTCAGTGGTTCGAATCCACTTCTAAGCGGGCGAAGGGTCCAAAGGACACGTAGCCGGGAGCGAGCCGGATTTGGAAATTCAAGTGAAAGAGTAAGCCAAAAAATGTGAGCGCTCCTGCACTATACGGCTTGCAGCGCCTCGCCCTATCTTGCTGGAGGCTTCTAAAAAAAAGCGGTGGATTACTCGGATTAGTTCTCGCATCCCTGTGCCCAAAAGGATGGGCGAGTTCGGTTTGAGTCTTCATCGATCGGGTGGATCTATATGCTCCGGGGTGGGGAGACGAGGTGTAGCGCAGTCTGGTCAGCGCATCTGTTTTGGGTACAGAGGGCCATAGGTTCGAATCCTGTCACCTTGATCTGAGGCTGAAGTAAGCAAATACTCTTATATGAACATACATCGACCGTTACCACCTACTCCTGACTCGTATATTTACTTTCTATAGCAAGCACACTCTACGAGACCTATAGCTAAAGATCATATAGCACCACAGTCTATATACGAACCTATACGGAACACTTCTCTCTTTCTCAGTGCTTTCTTTAGGCAAGAAGCCTAACCTCGTTGGTAGAACACAAGCAATATGTATGATATTGAGCTTGAGCATCCCAATAATGGGGCTAGTGGAAAATTGAAAAATCGAAGAAATGCTTATTTAGAAGGTGACAAGGCAGCTAGTTTGAGTGGGACCTGACGGTTGCCCGAACATCTTCTTTAAAACCCTTGAACCTGGTCATTTTAGAGGAAATTTCGATGGCAATCAAGGATGGATTTCGGAAGGGATGCTTACTGAAAGAGTTCAAGACTACGCTCATTGCTCTTCTTCCAAAGTCCCTTGGAGCATTCTTACTCGCAAGTTGAAAGATTTCAGGCCTCTCTGTAAGCTTAGGCTACAAGCTTCTCTCAAAAATCCTAGCAACAATAGGCAAACCAAAATGATCTCTAATAATATATGCTCATCCAAGAAAGCGGTTGCCTTCAGCTTGACATGATTCAGGCCTACGACAGATTGGAATGGCCCTTCCTCTTTTGCCTGCCTTTAGCCGACCACTAAGGAGCCCTATCAAGCAAGTAAAGGGGATGGGACTCTCGACTTAAGGCTTTCGTTCGGTTACAAATCTCCCCCTCGACTAGTGATTAGGCTCGTCTCATATGAAAAATCGGGGAAGACAATCAAGTCCACTTCCAAGCAAGCCGCCTATAGAAAGAATCCATTGTGCTTTTTGGCTTTCGTTGATCATTATACCGGAGAGTTTTGTTCTTTACGCCTTAGGTGGGCCCCTGATCTGCCTATACCAAGGTCGAAGTCTTACGATCTGGGCAGATTTAGCTTCAGTGTCCGTTTCGACTGATTCTTTAGTTGAAGCTACTGATGCCCTAACTTAACCTGCCCCACCTTTAGCCCCTTCCTTATCTTTAGAATGACGTATGATAAGCATTGCTTCTTGCTTTGCTATGAGAGTGAAAGCTGTTCAGAAAGGTCTGTTTAGTGAGAGGCTATGCCTTTGAGGTTCCTCATTGGCCTTGGTTTGGTGCAGGTCACCTCTTTCTAAGGCAGATCTGCTTGGTAAGAAGCGATAGGATTCCGGGTGATGAAAGGAGGTGTGATTGAGTAAGTGAGAAGTGTGGTTCTCGGAGTTACCACGGTGCAAGTCTTAGGTTGGCCTACAAAAAAAGTACGGACTTTTTGGTTAGTCTGACCCCCCACGTTGCTTCTCTAAAGTAGTATTCCCAAGGGTGGTGGGAGGGGAAGCATTGAGAAAGCACTGAACCGTAAAGGGCATAAATTGGATTCCAGGACAGGACAAACAGAATGGGAACCCCTGCTTCCGAGAGGGAAGGGCTTTCATTCAACTCGAAATCTACCCGGTACTGAACTAGGAATAGCCCTTTCCACGAATCTTCCTCGGCCTTAAACTGAAACTACTACCCTGCCGCTTTCCTCTCTGCGCCTTAAGCTGGAAGATCCCCCCTTATGACGGAAACAACCGAACTTGTAGAGTGAGCGAGTGTGACCGCACTCCTCGAAACGTCTCCCACTCCCAGCGGCTCCGCTTCCTGTGCTTTTTCTTGTTGATGAGGCGCCGAAAAGGTTTCTGCATTACCCGGAAAAGGGTGCTCCCCTGAGACAATTTCCCTTGTTTTGTCTTTCCGATTGACTGAAGCGGGAATATAACCCCTAGGAATAGCCTCTAGGAATCGCCCCTTCGGGCCTACCTTCAACTGTAGGTCTCTCAACTGTCTGTGGGTATCGAGGCTTCGCCGATTGAGAATACGAATACCAAGTCGGCCATTCACATTCAGTAGTAGTCAGCTTGCCCAGCGGAGGGAGGCCCTTAATGCTGTCTGTAGATATTGCACATCGCCGCAGTCTAACCGCGCTTTGACCAGGCACGGTGAGAAGCTGCCCAGTCAGCGCAACTAAAGCAGAGTAGACGGCACACGTAACCAACCCAGCCGAGCCGCCAGGGGCGAAGAGCTCAGCGAACGGTGAGGCTTTTGAACAGGAGAGCACGGACTAGCCTCTTACGGCTCCCATGTCCATTTCCTTTTCTGACGATGACCTTCCGGGAAGAATGCCATCCCCGCACATTAGGGCCCTCCACATCACTGCTTATATCGGTAACCACGCCGTCTCCAAAGTCTTGGTCGATACAGGTTTTTTTTCCTTATCCACTCTTCGTGCTCTCAGCATTCCCCAGGACACTTTGTTGCCTTCTCCCGTATTTGTTACTGCCTATGACAACTCGAGAAGGGCAGCTAAAGGCAGGCTTGTTACCGACCGAACATTAGGACCCCTGACGCTCACCACGGCCTTCCACGTAATAGACATTGTTACTTCTTTCAATCTTTTGTTGGGAAGGCCCTGGCTGCACGAGGCCGGTGCAGTTGCGTCCACCTACCAAAAATGTTTCAAAATCCCGTTTCAAGGATCGATCATAAAAGTATCTGCCGAGGTCCAGTCGGCATTAACCTTAACCGCCGATTGTGAAAACGTGGGATTTATGCCTTCCATAGAAATAGGTGGACAGTTTGTGCCCCTCGAAACCATGGGGATGTCGCCTTCCAGGAGCGTGTCAGTGCTCGATATAAACTTTCCTCGGTTCTACCCTTTCGGAACCCCTAAGGTAATCTGAAGAGAGGAAGATCCTGCAACTTACTTGACAGCTTGAGACAAGCTGTCAAGGAAGAGGAGCAAACCTAGACTCGATGGTTACAAGCCATACATTGAAGCATGGAGGATCATGCTTCAACAAGCAAGGAATCTATTCGCGTTGACCGGGGAGTGACATATAAAAGAGGAAATGAAAGCGACGTGTGTAGCTGACCAATTTCAAGGGATGAGCTACCTATCGACAGCAGGCACTATCGCCTCACAACCTAGGAAAGGCTCCTAGCGCGAAAGAAATAGGGGGGTGGGTTTGGTTTGACGCTTAGCTCTACTTCCGCCTTTTAACGGTTTATATCGAAAAAGGCTCTAGTGGCTACAGAGAACAGGGCCGGTACCGCTTTTCCGGAGGGAGCTTTAATAAACCGCTCTGCCGAGGCTCGAGTAGAAAACGGGAAGGAAGACTTTGCCGCTAGACACCTAGTATAGTAAAAATACGCGGATCAGGGGCCCAGCTAACGAGAAGGAAGGTGTCAAACAAGAATAGGGTGCCGCCCGTAGCCAACCCATATATGCTTTAGAGCTGGGGGCTATGTTGAAAACCTGTTAGAGTTAAGTAAAACTTTCTGCGTTCAGTCACATGTTACGCTTCGAGCAGGACCATGCATTTTGTTGCTTTCTTCGCAACAACTAAGAGAAAGACCTTGCCTTTAGACGAGAATGTCGGGCCGAAACCGACATAAAGAAAGGCGGGCCTAGCGAGCCCGCCAGTGATGATAAATGTTGATGAGGGCCTCTCTCATCGACAAGATCCCGGCCCTCCTCCCAACCGACGCATAGGTAGATCATCAGTGAGACCTCTCTCCGTTCTATCGTCCAGTAACGGCGTGGTACTAGCAGACATTCCAAGAGAAATCACTGTTTAGAAAAAAAAGGCTGTAATGCTTTGGGAGTGTGAGACATTCCCCATCTCTTTATCTTAATGTGTTGGATGATTGAGACGTGGATATTCTGCTCGTGAGCGTAATGGTATAAGCCGCAGATAGATGATTCTTTTTCTCTTTTGGTTTCTGTCATGAAGTGGTGAAATACATTGCTTCTATCATAGTGTGTCTGTGAGGATGAAAAGTGTGTGAAAGGGAAAGAGACTACATGGGCCTTCCAAAAACAGAAAGGCCAGAGCCCACCGGATTGGATGTGACGAAGGAAGTGCTTAATCACTAGTCACGCTAACGTGATAATCGGGTTATCACGGAAGATATGAATCCTCTTTAGCCTTCGAGCCTGAAGCTAGACTTAGTTCTATCATCTCACCCCGAGAAAAGTCCAATTCCTCCTCCTACTTCAATATCACTTGCAGCACCCAGATTTACCAACTACCGATGATCTTCAACTAAAATCGATGATTGCTGCCTGCGCCCAAAAGCGATGTCTTCGACATTTCTAGCACTACGATGTCTCGTCGCTTCGGTGTTTTCTACATATGCGGTGGCGGTTTTACAGCTCCAGCGGTAGCTCGTAAACTCGCTCCTCTCCTAAAGCTATTGCTATTAAATTTGGTCAACTAACGATTACGGCTTCTTAGAAAGTGTTCCCGCACTTTCGAAGAATTGCGCGGCTAATCTCTGGATGGGGATTGAAGGTAAGATAGTTCTAACCGAGCGATAGGTTTTTTTTTGGTGTTTTTTGGGCATCAATCCGTACTACATAGAAAGAAGACTTCTTCCTCTTCTGTGCTGTGCGAGCACTATGGTTTTCTTCGACAATGGGCTCAAAAACCGATCCCGACTTTGTTTGAACTAAACTAATAAGAATGCCCCCTATACTATAGGAGTTGAAGATAGGGTAGAGGGGCGAAGCGATCTGCGATTTATGCGTAGGCTTGTGAAAATATAGAATCCATGTCCTAGGTGGATAGAACGAATGTGTCAGACCACTTTTCGATGTAGTTCAAGCATTTTCCGTATTAAGCCAGTTTACCCAGTAGTTAACCGGAACCGGTGGTAGGCGCGCGTTAGTTTTCTAAAAACCAAACGACAGTCGGATGGAGAGGGATTCGAACCCCCGGTATTCCAGCACCGGGCAGTGTACTTAGTGCGTCGTCTTATGCCCGCAGAGGTTTATGAAAAACGGTGGTCTCAGCGAATCTGATGTCCCTTGCTGTTATAACTCCAGTACGTCAGGAAGGCTAAGAATACCAAAGTCATTCGGGGCGATGGTTCTTATCGAAACGATAAATAAGTCAGTCCTTCCCTCTAGGAAAATCGATGGTTTATCCTAAAAAGAGTCTTTACTAATTAGAATATATAGGGCTTTTCCCTAGTAATCCAATATGTGGTTCCGCACCTTCCACCACTTCTCCTTTATCTGAAGCGATGTTATTTAGAACAAGGGAGGTCTTCCTAGCGGTTGACTGCTTTTCCCCTATTGTGTTTCAACTGAAATGGAATGTTTTAATTGAATGAAGAAAGACAGAACTCTTCTTTTTCCTACCCACAAATCGAAGGTTTGGGAATCTATGTTTTGTTAGTCACCCACTCTTCCCGAGACTCTGATCCTTTGGTGGGAAAGCTTAGAGATGAGAAGCCCTTTCCTTCTGGTTTATATGACATGATTGTTCTGACAATACAGATGAATGTCAGTAAAGGCTGGATGTAATTCAGTCTGACTAGCATTTGCTGCGGCTGGGCACAGCTATACTAGTCAGCGAAGAAGCTAAGGTCCAGTCTTCTCCGTGTGGTAGACTTTCCCCCGACTCCCCACATCCTTCTATTTTGGCCCTGCCAATGATTGATCTAAATATCGGTCTTCCTAACCGAATATGTTCCTGTTTATAGTTTGTTCGCAAAACGGGTTCTTTCTCAGAGAGGCGGCGAATTTTTCTTCTGTTGCTCTACTGGCGCGATACGGCTGAAAAGTTTTACAATGACCAGTAAATATGATTCGCGAGACGCCGATGAATATTTAATAAAAGTAGGCTTCCCATAAGCGCTCCTACTGCGCGGTTCTTCCTCTTCCTCACATCGAGAGTCCGGAAGCAGGGATTGAGAGATCGATTGGGCTTTGTTTTTCTCTACCTCGGGCCATCTATTTCATTAAGGAAGAGGGAGCGGGTTCTGAAACGGTTCTAGCAACCGCATTTTGGCCCAAGGATAGATCTTAAAACTTTCGTGATGTGCCTCTTTCGGTTGCTTTCTAGTGTCATAGGTCCGATAGTTTTTTCCTAAAGTCTGTACTTCAAAATGCATAGGTAATTTTCTCAAGTGACGATGGGAATGAAATCCCGATCGTCTTTATTCTCGTCTGATGTTCTTGTAAGCATTGGTGGTCCACGTATGTTTAATCACTATAAGGAGAGGTCGAAATTCTCCTGCGCCTGTAGGATAAAGACGAGGTGGTGTTTTTCTCTACGCTTGTGGTTTACTCTGATCCGATCGAGGTTTTTTTCCCTTTGTTCCTATAAATAGAAAAAAATTGGATACGATAGAAGAAAGAAAAACACGATGATTCGCAATGCCCCACCTCTTCTTCGCGGACCATCTTCTTCTTTTTGGGAAGGCTTCTACTGATCAAGCATCAATTATGAGCGAAGTTATGGAAGAGTTCTGTGAAGCAGCTGGGCATAAGGTCAACACCAAAAAATCTAAGCTCTTTGTATCTGGCAATGTCCCGAGAGGACTAGCAATAGGGCTAAGCTTGATGACAACAATTCCACTAAGCCCTTCTTTGGGAAAGTACCTGGGAATGCCATTAATTCACAAGAGGATAACTAAATCCACGTACCAATTTCTTCTTGTGAAAACCTTGAGCAAGAGTAGAGCTGACACTTCCATCTTTGTTAGGATCACTTCCTCGGATATTCTCATTTTACTTTATATATGTAGATGATATTATTTTGACAGGTAGTGATTCTTCTACGCTCCATCAATTTATTCAGACACTTTCGAAATCCTTTGCCATGAAAGACCTTGGGGATTTTCACTTTTGATAATGCTTTTAAGCGCTCTAACTGCCCTTTGGTTCCCAAGCCCTCGGCAGTTCCATATAAGGCAATTCATGGAGACATAGGTACTGGATTCCAGTCTAGCCGTTGAAGCAGAGTTAGAGATGGAAACATGATTAGGACGCTTCCTTGAATCCGAACTAGGAGAATGAGGTTTTTATCCCTGACTTTCTTCCGTTTTACGCTTCAATCCAGCTAGAATCTCAGTTACTTCAATACCATCAACTCGCACCGAGTTCTTTCTTACTCTTTGTTCAACCTTCCTCCACCGCTCTCCTCTTCTTAGTGCAAGATTCAGAAAGCAGGTTAATGGGGTGAGGTTCATGTTGAGACTGGGCCAAGTTCTCTTTTGGATCAACCTTAGTCTGCAGAGGGAATTGGGCCTTTCCTTTCTCAGCAGATGCGTTACGGATTCTCGGGTCAATCAGTTCCCGGGCATCACGGAAATTTGAATTTTCGATCCCGCCCAACTGATCATCTTCCTCCCTAGCTGGTAATGCAAACTCCGATGAAGAAGGATCCGATCGCCTACGTCTGATGATGATTCTGCATTTTTCATACATGGTTCTCAACCACGGACCATATTAGAACTTCTCTTTCTCACCTTTGTCATGTGCAATGATCTTGGAGCAAGATTTCGCAATATGCCCCACATGCATAATAGATATTAGGCAATCTCTCAGATTTTAGCATCGCAAATATGATGTCCTTACCTTCCTTGATTCTGATTGTCCTTCTGACTGGCTTCAATATGTTAACTTCCGCATGTAACCGGAAAAATAGACTATCAAAGGAGATATCTTCTAGCTTCAAATCCTTTGACCATTGTTTGAAGATGAGAAGATGATTTTCATAAGACCAAGGACCATTGTATAAAGTCTCTCCAGATCTTTCTCATTTTCGAAAAAGAAGTGGAAGAAAGGCTTACCCAACTTAATGATCTTGAGATTTCTGCATCCCCACGCATGCATCATTGCACTTTTCAGGCCTTTGATATTGATATCTCGATCTGCAAAGATCTTGCCATACAGACTGTTCTCACATTCATGAATACCATCAGTGATATCTGTATCACTGACTTCCACTACTTCATAGCCTCCTCAGACAGAGAGAAGGAACTCATCATATGAATGATGTCCATATCTATGAGATAGGGTGTATGTGGGACGAGAGGAAAAGGATAGTGCAAATGAACGAGGGTTCTGGGAAGGATAAAGACTTTTTTCTTTGATCAAATGACTAAGAACTTAATAGGAAAGCAGTAGTAGTGTAGATAGGATGATCAATAAAGGCTAAAAAAGATAAGAGTCTCAGATCATTCGAGAAGATCAGAGGAGGAAACCTCAACCCTAGGTGAGGAAGAAAGGGAAACTCCTACCAAAGTGAAAGAAATTACGGGAGTCTTGAGGTTTATATGGTCTTGTTTCGGGATCTTCCAAGAGTTTGAGTCTATCCGCCATCCACATGCTCAAGAGTAAAGGGCTACCTTTGAAAGCAATGTTTTTCATCTTTAGAAACTTCAAAAAGACTATTCAAGGTTTCAGCTAAAGCTACTATCATGATGCTTCTTCTTGATTCAAGACCGGGTATAAATTTGACTAAGCCTATGTCTCCCTTGCATGGTTCAGTAAAGACAAGGTACAACGCTATCATGCAAAAAGCAAGTGCTCGGAAGCGGTGTTTTTGGTAATCTTGGTCTTCAGGATGTGCTTTATAAAACAAATCAAGAAGTAGTGGTAAGAGAATAGAGTCACCTTGAATGATTGACTTGGCTTTCTCAATAGAGAGTCCAAAAACGGAGCATACCGTGGGTACCATATGCGGAAGGAATTAGCACTTTTTCAGTCTGAACCGGTAGGTCAAAGATAGCACAAAATTCTTCAAAACTTGGGCAAAGTTCATCCAAGCTAAAGCGGAAGAGATGCTCTTCGGCATCCCAAAACCGTGCAGCGGCCTTCAACATGTTCCATGGTATCACCACGTTATGAAGGGAAAAGAGAGGATGAAAGCGGAAGCAACCAAAGAGAATTTGGATACTGAATCGGTCAACAGGAAAGGTCGCGCTTTTGGCTTTATAGTTGCTAATATCGTTTTAGCAGTGTTCCTTACTACAGCTCTTGCTAAGGGCTGCGGTGGTCTTAGTTAGTTTCATTTTCTTCTTTCAAAAGCATTCTTTTGGGTCTCGTACATACATAAAATCTTGAATCTTAGTCCTAAGAGGGCGGAAAAATTCATTCAAGCCAATTCGATTCGCTCGGGAACAATCACATTGGGAACTTCTCTACTCGAACTGATTCTCTATTTTGAATCCCTAATAAACAATTCAAAAAAAAATGCTTTAATCCAAATATAGTACAATTATAGAAGAATATAAACAAGGATAAAAAGCTGAATCAAGGAATAAAGGAGTCGAAAATACTTATAACTTCTAATAGTCCAAATTACATAACATAATGATAAAAATAATCGAATATATACTCTAAAAAAAAACGAACTTGGATATAGAAAGAACCATGCTTACACTAAATCACATCATTAAGGACCCATGACTCGTCTCATTCTGGACCTTTTTTCTCTTTAACATTGGGTCAAATCTGTCTGGGCATCGTCCCTTCTCTTGATCTACTTTGG